TCCTTGTTTTCTTTATTTTGTTGAATTTTCAGAAACCTAAATTAAAACTGAACTAAACTGAACTAAAGGATAAATAACTATGATAAATAACTATGATAAATAAATATGATAAATGAAGGCAAATCTACTGAAATAGTCTACTAAAATAGTATACTACAAAGAATTAGGATATGGATTGTATCCATATCCGGACCTTATTGTATATATACCAATAAATGTATAGAGAAAAAATATATACCAAAAATGTATATAGAAAAAAGGTCCTTTTCTTGTTCTTGATTTGTTCTGCAGAGATTTAACTACTCTAACTTTTGTTCATAATTAGGAGTTCTTACCACATAAGAATGGGTCACCCTTGGAAAAAAACAGAAAAATAGCCTTTTCAATATTCTTTGATTTCAAAAAAACATTATCAATCATGGAAAAAATCAAACAAATAGAGAAAAGCCAGCTATCGGAGTCGAACCGATGACCATCGCATTACAAATGCGATGCTCTAACCTCTGAGCTAAGCGGGCTCACATACCAGAAATTGTACATGCATAGGAATTTAATAAACTAATGGAATCTTGGCTATTAACTTTTTATTCTTTTTTTATTCTTTTTCTTTTTTTTCGTTATTCATAATTAATTATGAATAACGAAAAAAAAGAAAAAGAATCGATCCTTCGAGTATTCAAAATTGCACGAGAAAAAATGAGAGGAAGAGAAGTAGATATAATAAATGTGTTCTATATACATCTATATTGAATTGCGGATAGAGAAATGATAGAATCCTTTCTGATTAGACTAAAGAAGGGTCTCCACTAGAGATGAAAGAAGATAAACAAGAAATAAAAAAGAAAGACTTTTTCTAGGAATCAGTATCTAATGACTTCAACAGGTCCAGTAGAATAGAAATGAAAAAGGGGGATAATAATAAGATCTTAATCTCAAAGCAAAAAAGGGGATATGGCGAAATTGGTAGACGCTACGGACTTAATTGGATTGAGCCTTGGTATGGAAACTTACTAAGTGATAACTTTCAAATTCAGAGAAACCCTGGAATTAAAAATGGGCAATCCTGAGCCAAATCCTGTTTTCCGAAAACAAAAATAAGTTTCATAAAGACAGAAAAAAAGGATAGGTGCAGAGACTCAATGGAAGCTGTTCTAATAAATGAGGTTGACTGCGTTGCATTAGTAAAGTAAAGAAATCCTTCTGTCAAAACTCCAGAAAGGATAAAGTAAAGGATAACCGTATATACATACGTATACGTACTGAAATACTATCTCAAATGATTAATAGGGACCCGAATCCAGAATCCATATCCATATTTTTTTTATCTTTTTATATATATTTTATTTTATATATATTTTATAGAACTCTAAATAATTGTTTTGAATTGATTCCAAGTTGAGGAAAGGATTGAATATTAATTGATCAAACCATTCACTTCATAGTCTGATAGATAACTAACTAATCGGACGAGAATAAAGATAGAGTCCCATTCTACCTGTCAATATCGACAACAAGGAAATTTATAGTAAGAGGAAAATCCGTCGACTTTAAAAATCGTGAGGGTTCAAGTCCCTCTATCCCCAAAAAAGGACGGCTCGGCTCCTTAATTCTTTTTATCCCATTCTCTCTTTTTGTTAACGGTTCAAATTTCGTTATATTTCTCATTCATTCGATTCTTTTACAAACATGTTTGGGCTGGATTTCGTTTCCCAAATCTTGTGATAGATATGATACACCTACAAATGCCCATCTTTGGGCAAAACAATGAATTCCCTTTCATTGGAAATGGGAATGATTAACAATCCAAATCATTATTCGAATTGAAATTTACAAAGTTCTCTTTTTTTTTTTAGATACAAAACATTTCAGGTCTGGGTAAGACTTTAGAATATTTTTTCGTCTTTTTTAAATTGACATAGGACCAAATTTTTTACTAAAATTTAGTAAAACGAGAAAGACGACGCGGCGAAAATGGTCGGGATAGCTCAGTTGGTAGAGCAGAGGACTGAAAATCCTCGTGTCACCAGTTCAAATCTGGTTCCTGGCACATGATTTATTTGTGTATTAAGTATCCATTCTACAATTTAGTGAAATTTCGATCTGATATAGGTCAACATAGATATTCAGTAATGGTATGGATCATACATGATATATACTTAACTTATCCATCTAGATATATAGCCTTTCTAGATGAATAAAGAGTTTATGTTATAAAAGTTTATGTTATAAAAAAACTATGTAAAAAAAATTCGATTATTTGTCCTCTTCTTTTTTTTTTTTTTACATTTTTTTTTGTTCATAATGTGTCTCCTCTCGGTCAAAAAGAATGTTAATACTTCATTTAATACTTCATATAGATTCGAAATATAGATTCGAAAGGTTAAACTAAAATTAGTTATTTAAAAAACCTAAAAGTCTAGTCTATAGGAGTTGAAGGGTGAAAATCTCCATTTTCGAATTCATTGAATCCCTAATTATATTCTTTTTTTTTTTTTTTTTA